TTGTGCTCAATGTTTTCCGATTCTACTAGAGATCATATAAGAACTTGTTAGATGTTATAGTTCGATTTATTGGATTCTTTCGTCAATAGTGTTAGGACAGAATTACTTTTTTTGACTCTGCGCCAGCGATTCCACTATTATTAGTATTAGTGAACAATAATGAAATAATTCCTTCATATTGATATTGATAGAGATAGGGGGCATAATTCACATGGATATAGTAAGTCTCGCTTGGGCTGCTTTAATGGTAGTCTTTACATTTTCCCTTTCCCTCGTAGTATGGGGAAGAGGGGGACTTTAAAGATATTACGAATTTAGTTGAGGGAGCAAACTCAAACTGTATCAATTGTTTTATAGACGGTTCTGCAATTTTTTTAATTCATTAATTAACTTAGAAATTGAATTTAAATTCATTAATTAACTTAGAAATTGAATTAAAAAAAAAAAAATACCTACATTTCGGAATTCTATTCGATTGGAATACGGTATTCGAATAAAAGATAAAGAAAGGACTCTTTTAATCAAATAAATATTTCAATTATTCCCATGTTCCTATTTGAAAAGGAAAAGGAATACAAATAATAAGAAATTGATTCCAACCGAATTCTTCCTAAAATTCTAGTTCGATGAAATGACCCTCTATATATCTATATATAGATATATAGACAATGAGGAACCGCAGAACCTTTTTATCCCCCCCCCTTTTTTTTTTTCAGAGTTGTTTTGTTATTTGTTATACACTTTCTATGGGAAACAAGATAGACATAATGGTTGTCTAAGTCTAACAAGATACTACACATAATAAGATATTCCCGTTGCCTTAGGTGAGTCACATTATTACGTGCTTATGATTACCACTTCTTTTTTTATTTGGTTTATTAGTTTCGAAATGGAGTTTATGCTTTATTGAACTCATTTCCTATCATGGTTCAAACATGAAAAATCGATTGGGTTTTACTAATCTTTTAGAAATAGGAAAAAGTTTCCCATAGAACCGGGGGATCATCTGTCAACTATTTAATCAATTACTTATTCGTAATACTAAAAAGATTACTTGATTTTTTTTAATATGATACCGAGATTGGTCTTGAAAATAATCATAAATCTATAGAAATCTTAATCTCGGAAGAATAGGAGGTGTCCTTCTTTTTTTTTTATTATTTCATTTCAGATTGATTGGAACCAATACAAATCAAATATTTGTGGTTGATATATATATATGAATAGGAAGATACATATTGTAGATTGATCCATATTAAAGTATCTTTATTTTTATATACTACAATAACAATAATAGATAGTTTGGTAGAAAGAAATAAAAGCTATTTCTTTCTACCAAACCAAACTATCCGATTTCATAGAAATCTGCTGATTCTAGTCCGATCATTTCATTGAAGACTAAGACACGAAATTGAAATCCTTTTGCATTTTTTTCTTGATTGCATTGATAAGAACAAAGAAGTCAAGTTTAAGTTAAATTAATCACTTTGACTTACTGTTTTTACGTAAATTATAAGTAAAAAGGCAGTAGGAACTAGAATGAACAGTGCAGTAGCAATAAACGCTAGAATATTGACTTCCATAATCTCATCGTTTCATTTCTCATTAATTCGCAATAACTCGGGATTTAATCCCATAGAGATGAAAAATCTTTCGTCAGTAAATTCAATGGGATAATAAAAATGACATCTCGATGATATCGAATCGGATCAATATCATGAATAACAATATCTGAGCTATCAACTCGATTCATCGTCGAGAATTGAATAGTATAACATAGGAAGATCTTTTATCCATACCGAATTCCAAATTAGATTATTGATCCAAATCCAATCAATAATTCCTTTACTTTTTTTATTTATTTTTTTTTAAGAGTTTGTTTGTTCTTTCTTCAGCGAGACTCTTCTCTTAAACTAAAAATTATCGAGAAGGGAATCTTTGTTTGATCTTTATTTTATTAATATTCTCCTACTTGCATTAGGAATAGGACACATGTATCAAAAGTTCAGTGTGAAATTTGAATGAGATAGATTGTTTCAAATTCAAATAATTAGTAATTGAAATTAGTTACACAAAATCGGGGCAAGATAAGGGATATACTTTGAATCTTAAAGTATTCGAATCAATTATGTTCAATTTCTTTTGTATTGTGAAAATTCCATTTGTGGGTGTGTTCGTGGTAAACATATATAGTACTCTATTCCTGAATAGGACGCTACTAATATTTATACTAATCCACATATGTTTCTTTCCCACCAATCAATATTAGTTGACGAAATGGAAAGGAAATTACCATATTGGTTTGATTATAAAAGAAAGGGGGGTCCTAGTTAGGAATAAAATTCTGTTCTATTCCCTTTCACAGAAAATGGAGAGATAAATTGATGTATTTTTTTATTGGATTTGTATCCATCGGGACTGACGGGACTCGAACCCGCAGCTTCCGCCTTGACAGGGCGGTGCTCTGACCAATTGAACTACAGTCCCAGGGAAAAAAGCGTAGAGCGTACATATTCTTACCATTTCATTCAAACCTCTTCATTTCCATTTTCGATTAGAATCGTTGTGTTGTAACTGACAGAGGCGGGACTGATATATTGATATCTACACGGATATGCACTTTAGCGAGATCGACACGGATTACTAGTCATTTTTTCGTTATTGCCAAATCGATTGAAAATCAATCTTTCAATAAATCAAAAGGAAAAAAGAGTTTTTTTATTTACTTTACCCCCCCCTTTCTTTCCTTATACTTTATACTTACAGATCCTGATAGGAATCTAAATCATTAGCAAGATTTGAATTTTTGGAAAAATACGTAATCAAAGAAGAAAGGCAGGTAAGGTATGTATCCATTTTTTATTCTTCCATATCGGCACATCGGGTATTTCCGGAGACCGACAAATGGTTATATCATTTCATGGTGGATCGGCGAATTATTGGGTTGGGCCGAGCTGGATTTGAACCAGCGTAGACATATTGCCAACGAATTTACAGTCCGTCCCCATTAACCGCTCGGGCATCGACCCAGGAAGAGTCAATCTCAGTCTTTATTGAAAATCCCAGGATCAACTTCCTTTAGTAGTACCCTACCCCCAGGGGAAGTCGAATCCCCGCTGCCTCCTTGAAAGAGAGATGTCCTAAACCACTAGACGATGGGGGCATACTTGCCCAACCGCCATTATATTATGTTCATAGTATGAACAGTTTTTTGAAATTGTCAATATAATGATATGACTCGATCAGAAGGATTTTTCCGTCTGTCATAAGTCCATAAGAATTTTTTGATTCCTCATTTCGATTTATAAATTGTTCATTCCAATGGCTACTCTAGAATTCTAAAAAAAAAATAGAAAAAATAAAAAATACGAAGGATAGGACAGGACCCTTTCTTTCGGAGAATGATTGGTTTACCGGAAAGGGCGGGGGGTTTAAACTTCATTTTTTTTCACATTCATTGATTCATTCATTGTTAAGATTCGATGGGCATATTTATATCTCACACTAAGCCGGGAAATAAAAAGGAAATTAAAAAACGATAATCAATCTGGAAATCTGGGAAGAGGGATAGGGAGCAACAAGTTATTGAAAATTGTTTTTCAATAAGAATTTGGTTGAGGGACAAATGGAATCGATTTAAAAACGATAATCAATCTGGAAATCTGGGAAGAGGGATAGGGAGCAACAAGTTATTGAAAATTGTTTTTCAATAAGAATTTGGTTGAGGGACAAATGGAATCCATTTATCAATGATTCGAGGAAATTTCTTGGATATATTATATATTGATTGGGTATATTATATATTGAATATATATTGAATTGGCGGGTACATGGAGCAATCCCATTAGGATCGGTTTTCAAATAATTCATTGCATTGATATTTATCAAATCCAATATCAATAAACCAAAACCATTTTACCCTTTCTCTATACTATACTCACTAGGTAAATTCCATTTATTGTTCTGTAATGAGCCACTAGAAAATATATCTATGTACATAGATTCTATTTTAATAGAATTCAATATAATTCGAATATAGTATAATAGAATAGAAATAATAGAAAATAATAGAATAAGTATACATAGAAATAGGAGCCTATGCAATACTAAATAGATGTACTAGGCTCATAGTGTCTAGTTACTTATTCAGGAATTGAATCAAAGGGGCCCTTTTAACTCAGTGGTAGAGTAACGCCATGGTAAGGCGTAAGTCATCGGTTCAAATCCGATAAGGGGCTTTTTTGCATAAAAAACCAACGGTAGTATTCATATTTGAGGGGAGCGGATATTGTTGATATTTGTAATAAAAAAGTAAGGAATTTTCGAATTTCATTCGAAAAGAAAAATGGAATTATGAAATTTTTAATTCTAAAAAATGATAATAGAATAATTCTAATGAATTAGAATTATAGTAATTCTAGTTAGAAATGTGAACATTTTTTTTTATAATGAATAATTATTATAATGAATAATGATAAGTCATCTCATTTAATTGCCAGATATTCCTATTTTTCTGTTATTCCAATCCAAATTCATTGGAAAGATTATCAATCAACAAAATAAAAAGTAAGTGGACCTAACCCATTGAATCATGACTATATCTACTATTCTGATATTCAAATTCGATATAAAAATAGAGATGAAATTATCTTCTTTTATTTCATTTTCCATCTTTCTTTGGTTTGAACTCCAGAAGAATCTGTCGATATTTCCGATTAAATCTTCTTGTTCCTAGGGGTTCCATAGGAATAAATTACTATTCCCTTCCTCCACGGAAGAAAGGGTTATTCCAAGTCCCAAAAGTCATTTTTCATTTTCAATATCTTTCTTTGATTTCAGAGAACACAAGAAAAGATCAATTTACATTTTCATTTCTATAAGATAAGATATAGATATCGAAAATAAATCTATCAAATCATGGCTTTCCGTATCAAATGGTTTCATATCGAGGCATATGATATTTTTTTCCGGCAATTGATGGATGCGAGAAAGAGACTTTC